CGATTTTTCCAGTAAATGGTTCCAATCTATTTGATCCATATTTTATCCATATGAGTGCTCTATATCGGATAAATTGCCAACTTCTTTTTTGACACTATCTCGATACTTAGTGGTAGAAAGAGTACCGTGTTGAGCCTCGACTTCAAACGTTTTAGCCTTAACCATGTTAATAGTCCCGCATTCTTAGTTGATAGAAAATCCAAGTTGATTGACCAATCAGTCACGAAATGCTATGGTTCGTCCATATGATTTCTTAATTTATTCAGAAGTAATTCGCGAGATCGTGCACCTTTCTGTTTTCTTTCCTGGGTATAAAGAAAAACAAACGAAAGTGCAGTTGGTTGGATCCAACCTATTTTTGAAATAAACAACTCGCACACACTCCCTTTCCAAAAAAGATCAATACACCAAGTACTACACTTAGATTTATTGGATTTGTTGCAAAAATATCGGTATTGAACCCGAAACTCTCGGCGGCTGGCCAGTAACCCAATAAAACGAAAGAATCGGTTACATTTTTCATAGGATCTCCTCTGATAGATAGGACTCTAACAAAATCAAACAGAATTCGTTTTGTATCACTTCGTCCCTTTTTGGATGGATTTTTTATGATATGAATTTGCTTATTTAGTTCGAACGAGATTGGATTCTTGACTGTGGAATTGGGAAATTTTGGATTATTATTTCAATTCAATACAAGTTCCCAATAATAAAAAAGAAAATGACTTATTATGAATTTGGCCGATCTTTCGTGTCAATTGTGGAATCCCTCCTGCCGCAACCCTTTCTAAAAACCAATCATAGCGGAAAAGACGAGAAAGAAAGTAGGCAAGTCGAAGTGTGAAAATGACATACGCAATCTTCTTTTTCATATTTTTCATTTCTTACCTTTGGCGAAAAGACGAGAAAGAAAGTAGGCAAGTCGCAATGCGAAAATCGCATATGCGATTGCGGTTGTTTTTTTCATTTTGAACCTCCTGGAAGTAGTTCTAATTTCTGTATTTAGTTTGAACTAGATTGGATTCTTGACTCTCTTATTTCGAATTGATTTATTTAGTCTGAACTAGATTGGATTCTTATTTCTTACCTTGTACCGAAAAGACGGGAAAGAAAGTAGGCAAGTCGCAATGCGAAGATCGCAGCTGCGATTGCGGTTCTTGTATCCATTCTTTTCCCGACATGACGAGAAAGAAAGTACGCAAGTTGCGCTGCGAAGATCACAGCTGCGATTGCGGTTCTTTTATCCATTCTTTTCCCGACATAACGATAGAGATATCGATAGTAGACCAGTCGCGCTGCGAAGATCGCAACTTCGAGGTACTTCCATGGTCTCATAGTTGGCCTCCTCTGAGCCGATTTCTTTTATTCTATCCTATAAAATAGAATAGAAAAATAGTATAAAAAGAGGGTGGAATAGAATAATGGAATTCGAATCCGAACTCTATTTCGGATTCCGGATTTCGATCGCAGTGACCGTTGTTTCTTATTTCAGTATCTAAATTTCCGCCTACCCCCATAGTTGGAATTGATTTATTTAAGTCTCTTGGATTCTTGACTCTCTTATTTCGAATTTCGAATTGATTTATTTAGTCTGAACTAGATTGATTCTTGGCTATTTCATTTTTTCCCTTTGCCGAAAAGACGAGAAAGAAAGTACGCAAGTCGAAGTGCGAAAATGACATAAGCGATTTTTTTTTCCATTTTAAATAAATGGATTCGCAAATAAAAGTGCTAATGCCACGACCAGTCCATAAATTGTTAAAGCTTCCATAAAAGCTAGACTAAGCAATAAAGTACCTCGTATTTTACCCTCCGCTTCTGGTTGTCTCGCGATCCCTTCTACGGCTTGGCCCGCAGCAGTACCTTGACCAACTCCGGGTCCAATAGAAGCAAGACCTACAGCCAATCCAGCAGCAATAACGGAAGCGGCAGAAATCAAGGGATTCATGATAAGTGCCTCGCACTTCAAAAATGGTTAATGATAGAATCAATCCACCAATGAATTCTGACTTATGCTTAGGATCGATTACTAAGATCTATACGATTGAAGTCACTCAAAACTTTGTCTTTACGTAATGCTAGGATTGAACCAACCAGCAGAACAACTACTTCGAGATCTCGTTTTTAGTTCCTAGCCGTGGAGTCTTTATCAATATCAATGATCCGACTCTCGTTCTTGCATTTCTTTGTTTCGAACCATGCTTTCAATTCTGCGCCCTTTCTTTCTCTATGCTTGATTTCATTTGTTTATTCATTCGTCACAGACGTAACGGAAGGACTTCTATTGGAATCCTCATTGAAATTCCCCGTGAGATAGGAAATAAAATGGGTGGGTGGTTCATAGAAAATCAGTCACTATCTACCATATACATTTTTTCCTAGTGTAAACCAACTATTCACATCTTAGGTTCATCAGGATTCTCGAATCCTTCTTTGAACATATAAAAGATCTGTCTTCTAGACATTCAATATAGTTATATAACTACACTAAACCCCCCTTTTTTTAGGAATCATAATTTCGTAATTCACTGAACAAATAGAAAGAAAATATTCATTGGGAGTGATGGCATAAATAGGCCAGAACTGGGGGGAAAAAGATCTTTTATCTTTGCTTTTTTTTTTACAAAGCATATCCGAATTTTTTTTGCTACTACTCTAGATCATATATACCGTATTTAGATCCTATATACCGTATTTCTATCCCCCCATAGCTTATCTCGAAATAGCTTATCTCGAGTCACCCATCCATACATATTCCATAAGAATAAGCAAAACAAAGGCAAAAACTCTTTTCAAAGCTAGTCAATGATGATCCTCCATGGACTCGCCTATATAAGCCGCAGCTAAAGTTGCAAAAATAAGAGCTTGAATACCACTTGTAAATAATCCAAGGAGCATGACAGGTATAGGAACCACCGAAGGTACTAAAGAAACAAGAACAAGAATTACTAATTCATCAGCCAATATATTCCCGAAAAGTCGAAAACTAAGTGATAGTGGTTTTGTGAAATCTTCTAGGATGTTAATTGGTAAGAGGATTGGCGTTGGTTGAATGTATTTACCGAAATAACCCAAGCCTTTTTTGGTAAGACCCGCATAGAAATAGGCCACCGACGTGGGTAAAGCTAAAGCAACAGTAGTATTTATATCATTCGTGGGTGCGGCTAACTCCCCCTGGGGTAGCTCTATGATTTTCCGAGGTAAAAGAGCCCCTGACCAGTTAGAAATAAAAATAAATAGGAACATAGTTCCAATAAAAGGAACCCAAGGGCCATATTCTTCTCCAATCTGAGTTTTGCTCAAGTCTCGAATGAATTCAAGGACATATTCGAAGAAATTTTGACCGTCAGTCGGAATGGTTTGTGGATTTCGAACAGCTATAGTGGTTGAACCTACTAAGATAGCAATTACGACCCAAGAAGTAATAAGCACTTGGGCATGGACTTGGAAACCACCTATTTGCCAATAGAAATGTTGGCCTACTTCCACACCGGATAGATCGTATAACCCTTTTAGGGTGTTGATGGAACATGGTAGAACATTCATATTGCCCTCTGACAGAAGTAGAACTTAAAAAGGAATTATTTTGATTCCACTATCTCTTTCTCGACTCGCCTACTTGAATCGTGTATTTCAGATCCCAAGGAATCTTCGAAAATCCCCAATGATTTTTCTCTCTTTTTTTCGATTCCGGAAAAGGAACCAATTCCAAAAATCCATTGATTTCCCAAAGTCATTGACTTATCTTATTATTATTAATCACTGATTTGTTATAGAGCTAGAACGGCCCTCACAAATGGCCGAGACTAATTTGTTAAGAATGAATCGAAGTGAACCTATAGAGTCATCATTGCTTGGAATCGGAAGATCCGCAAGATCCGGGTCACAATTTGTATCGATTAAACAAATCGTTGGAATTCCTAAAATGACACATTCACGAAGCGCCTTATAGCCGTCTTTCTGATCAACGACGATTACAATATCAGGCAACCCCGTCATATATTTGATCCCACCCAGATAGGTTTGCAAGTGAGATAATTGTCTCTTCAAGATTGCTGCATCTCTTTTCGGAAGACGTTTGAGTCTTCCCGTCTTTTGTTCCGCTCTCAAATTGCTGAACGTATGAAGTCTCCTTTCTGTAGTGGACCAATTCGTTGACATCCCACCGAGCCATTTTTTATTAACATAATGACACCGAGCCCTTATTGCAGCCGATGCGACTGAATTAACTGCTATTTTTTTGGTACCAACTATTAAGAATTGTTTTCCCGTACTCGCTGCATCAAAAACTAAATTACAAGCTTCTGATAAAAAACGAGCAGTTCTAGTAAGATTTGTAATATGCCTCCCTTTACGCTTTGCAGAGATGTAAGGTGCCATGCTAGGATTCCATTTCTTAGTCTTATGCCCAAGATGAACTCCTGCTTCCATCATCTCTTCCAAATTGATGTTCCAATATCTTCTTGTCATTTTTCCCCACACTTCCTCTTTTTTTTTTTTTTTAAGAGACGAGGTTCCCTAAATAAAGAATTGTTCCGACGGAACCTTCGACCGGAAATTGACCGTTGATACACGGGCCAAGCCATTAATCCCTTTCTATTCGTTATTATCTTTATTACCAAATCAAATAACCGGACTAGATAGTGACAGTGAAGTTAAAGGGATGAATTTGCTCTTAGAAATCATGAAATCCCGCAAATTTAGGATGGATCATGGACTTTCTTTGGGATGCAAGAATCAAATAATTCTCGATGTTGGAATAAAATATCTCTTACTTCCCCCCCGAATAGATTCTTCTTTTTCATTTCCAAAGGAATGTTGCTGCGTTGCCTTGAACGGTACACGAATCCTTTGAATCCGGTACCAACAGGTATCATACCCCCCAGAACAACGTTCTCTTTCAGGCCTTTCAACCAATCGATACGACCTCGTAGAGCGGCTTTTGCTAAAACCCGAGCAGTCTCTTGAAAACTTGCTTCGGATATGAAACTTTGAGTATTCAGAGACGTCCTCGTTATTCCCAATAGGACAACTCGATAACAGATCGCTTCTTCCAAAGCGCGCGCTGTTCGTTCTGCCCGCAACAATCCTATGAGTTCTCCAGGTGAAAAAACATTAGACATTCCATCTTCTGAAACCAACACTTTTGAAGTTATTTGACGCACAATCATTTCTATATGCTTATTGTGGATTTGCACCCCCTGGGATCGATAAACCTTTTGAATCTTAGTAACCAAAGAGATACGGCTTTGTGCTATGGTTAACTCAGCGCCAATCAAGAATCCCCAAGGAATTCCAAGAATTCTTGTTAGACATTCGTTCCAACCTTCCACCCTCTCGTTTAGGTTCATTGAGATTGAATCAATCGAACGCACTTCGAACCCTTGTTCTACTTTTGGAAGACCTTGCGTTATATCACTCGATCTCGATTTTTCATAGAGAAATGTAGCTATTGTATCTCCTTCGGAAAGGATTGCCCCACAATGGCCATGAACGGTAGTTTCTGGCGTAACCAAATAGGGCTTAGCGGATCTTATTACTAAAGAGTCAACATGAACAATTATAACCTGCCCAGATTGGAGGCGCGGTCCATCTTTGGATATACATCCATTTTCACAAATCAACTGTCCAAGGCGAATGATTCTCGATGTCTCTTCACAATAGGCGGGCTGGAGCGAATCCCAATTCAAATTGAATGGATTTAAAATCCTGTTACTGCATGGATTGAGATTCGAAATTCTCCCACTTTCATCCATAAAATAATAGTGAAGTACTTGGAAAGTCTGTTTGAAATTCTCACGGAGCAAATATTTCTTTCCCACGATCTGATTATGAGTTAGTAAGTGGTAAGATGGAGAAAAATGCGTAATTTTCGGCACAATCCCTAAAGGACCCGACGAATTCCTAATTGGAATTCGGAGATCCCTTTTACTTTTCATTGATTCTTTTCTCCCACTGTTGTTAGATTTCAAACCATTGAATGGACCCACTCGAGAACAATTAGATGATGACAAAATGAGCAAAGGCTGACATTCCTTATTTCGACTCAACAACGTACAACTAGTTCCTTGATGTTGGGTAAGTGATTGTGGAATCCTTCCCTTGGAAGAAAAAGGTTTGAGATTCATACAAGCGACTCCATTCTCGGGGATCAATCCCGACCCTGCCGGATCATTCCTTTTTCTGTTATACGCGGACTTCGCTAAGTCCATTCTTAGGAAATCTCGAATCAGATCATTGACTCTTACTTCAACAAAGGAAGCATGAATCTCCTCTCTAGAGGAACCCTTTTTGTCTTGGTCCCAATTCAAAACTAAACAAGTTCGAACTGATTGACTACTTGTGTTAGAAATTCCTCGAATTGTTTTGCCATTTCCAGAAAGGAGATACTTGACAACTCTAAGTTGCAAATTTTCCCTTTCCTGCAAGAGATCGTGGGGGAAAAGCGTTGCGAAATGAATCTCGTCTTTTCTTACGGGTCGAACCAAAACAAAAGACTTTTTCTTGATAGGTTGTTGGCCATAGATCCCATTTTTCCCCTTTTTTTGAGCCTTTTTTTTTTTCGTGACTGGTAGTCTTAAGCTCTGCCAGGATATCTTATCTGGCTCTCCAGGAAAATAGATCTCTCCAGAAAAGATTTTCAGTTCAATCTCCCCCCTTTTTTTCTCTACTCGGACCAATCCGCCTACCCTGCTTCTTAGATTGAAAGTAATTGGGGTATCCACTCCAACCATACTATTGTTCCGCACCATTATGGAAGAGGATTCGGGTACTCTATGTACTTCCTTGGGAATGAAAACTTCTTTCTTTTGGTATTTTTGCCTACATTTGGCTCTTCGAGACTCAATCAAATCATCTTTTGTGACAATGGAATGCGTCTCTCTAGTCCCATTTTGAGTACTTCCCGAACTGTTTCTTCTGTATTGGGGATCATCGAAATAAGCAAAAATACTCTTTCTATGGAAAATGCCATTTATGGGTATTTCCATTGAGATACCCGAGCGAGGTAATAGTTCTCTCTCTCGTTCTTGATTAGATTGGAATGGAATGATGAATCTATTTCTTCGCCTCTTTGCCAATAAATCAGAATTTTCGTGGAGAATCGTAGGATAGATGAAATTACAATGACCATTGCATAGGGTTTGATCAGGTCCTGAATAATCAAGAACCCTTCGGATCCTTTTACCAGAAGGCCCCGCACTAAACAAATTAGATCTCACTTGATCATTAGTCACTGAGAAGCTAGACGTATCTCTTCGTTCAGCAGAAAGAGCACGAACATTCATTTGATCTTGATTCTTGTGGAGTGACAAAGGGACTCTACCGGATCTGCGCAGACCCCCTGATAATATCCATAAATGACTTGGTTTTGGTAAGCGATGAACATTCCCATATTTGGATTCAGGTGCATGATAGACATACTTACTCCAGTGCATTTCTCCCTCTAAGTCAGAATAAATATGTTTTCGAACCTTCTCTTTCAAATTTCCGGTGGATATTCCCGTGGACATTTCAGCAATCACTTGTTCTGATTCTACATATTGATTATTTTGAACTAAAAGAACACTTTCGGGTGGAATATTCACATTATGTATAATATCCTGACTCTCAATAGTGACAGCCAGGTCTAGATAACATAGAAAACCAGGATATCCATGACGTGTACGTGTGGGATGAACGAAATCCTCGTTGAATTTTATTTTTCCATTAGAGGGGGCTCGGATCTGTTCGGCAGTACCACCTGTGAACACTCCACCGGTATGAAAAGTTCTTAATGTGAGTTGAGTCCCTGGTTCCCCAATAGATTGACCCGCAATAATACCTACGGCTTCTCCCAATTCGACCAGGTGGCCGTGAGTGGTACTTCGACCATAGCATAATCGGCAGATCCAAGATGTACTCCTGCAAGTGAAGGGGGTTCGAATCGATATTGGTTGTGCTCGAAAGGTTATGAGTCGTTTGACAAGTCCCATCCCAATATCTTGATTTCGAATGGCGATGCATCGCGAACCCTTATAGATATTGTCCGCTAATACACGACCCATTAATGTTTGGATCAAAATTCTTTCTGTCATCATCCCCTCTCGAGGATTCACAGAAATACCCCGGATGGTGCCACAATCGGTTCTCCGTACAATAATGTGTTGAACGACTTCAACAAGTCTGCGCGTGAGGTATCCAGCATCTGCGGTTCGTACAGCAGTATCCACAACCCCCTTTCGGGCTCCGTAGCACGAAATTATATATTCCGTTAAAGAGAGTCCTTCGCGGAAATTGCTTTGAATGGGTAACTCAATCATTTGTCCTTGGGGATCTGTCATTAATCCTCGCATCCCTATTAATTGGTGTACCTGAGATGCACTTCCTCTAGCTCCCGAAAAGGACATTATATGGACCGGATTCAAAGGATCAGTCATCCGAAAATTCGGATTCATTTCTTGTCGCAAATACTCACTTGTAGCATACCATATCTCAATGGATTGACGTAATTTTTCGACCGCGTGTATACTCCCAGACTGATGCTGTTTTTCCAACATCAAACTTTGTTGTTCAACGTCTTGGACTATCCATCCTTTTGAAGGTATTGTTAAAAGATCATCAATTCCTAATGAAATGGATGTAGCAGTGGCTGTTTGGAAACCCAGAGTCTTTACTTGATCCAGGATGTGTGATGTGTATGCCATTCCAAAGTGATCTATGAATCTGCTAATAAGTCGTTTTATGGCAGTTCCATCTATCGCTTTATTGTGAAAAACCAGATCGGCTTTTTCTCTCATAAGTACCTCCATATTCCGTTGAGTAGGATTCGACCAACAATAAGTTTGAGTCAGTGATTTGAAGACTTCCTTTCCTCGATCTTGAGTCGCGTAGAAATTCAGGAATTAGAATCCTAGTTGAATTGGAGAGACCCGAATTCCCGGGGGTATCATAGAATTACTTAGCTTAGGTCCCCCATCAGGAGGCCCGGCAAAATCCTTGTATGGCTTCTTCGATTTCTCGATAAAAAGAAATATGGCCAACAGTAGTTCGAATGTAGAGACAATGGATTTCTTTTGTTACACTTCTTACTATTAGATAGTGACTATAAATTTCATGATAGGTACCCAAAGATTCATATTGAACTTCGATGGGAACTTCTCTTGATGCAATAATACGAATACGAATATGTTGATCGAGGCGCCACCGGAGCCACAAAGGACTCTCTAATTTGATTCGTTTTTGCCAATAAGCCCCAAGTGCATCATAGGAACCACAAAAATAGGGCTCTTTCTCTTTTGTATACTTATAGTTATTTTCGTGTATTTTCTCATTTTGATAGTTTATGCGATTCCATGGATTATACCTATTTGCACAAATACCTCGACGATTCCCAATCGTTAATACATAGAGTCCCATAAGCATATCTTGAGTTGGTACGCAAATGGGATCTCCGAGAGCTGGAGACAAGAGATTCAGATGAGAAAACATAAGTAAACGCGCCTCCGCTTGAGCCTCCAATGATAAAGGTACATGAACAGCCATTTGATCCCCATCAAAGTCTGCATTGAATCCCTTACGAACTAATGGATGTAAACAAATAGCACGCCCTTCCACTAAAATAGGTTCGAATGCCTGGATGCCTAATCTATGCAGAGTGGGTGCTCTATTCAGCAATACAGGGTGCCCCCGCATAACTTCTTCAAGTATGTCCCATACAATTGGTTCTTTTTCCCGAATTTGCTTTTTCGCAACTGCTAGGCTGGAAGCAATGTGTTGTCTGAGTAGACCACGAATTACAAATGTCTGGAAAAGCTCTAGTGCTATTTCGCGAGGCAATCCGCATCTATGTAATGAAAGCCAAGGGCCCACGACAATGACGGAACGGCCCGAATAATCGACCCGTTTCCCAAGCAAAGTCTCACGAAATCGTCCCTCTTTCCCTTCAATTACATCCGAAAACGACTTGTAAACCTTATTATGACGGTCCTTCATTGGCTGTCCGTGGAGCCCATTATCAAGAAGTGTATCCACGGCTTCCTGCACTAATTTCTCCTGAGACATTATTGCGTCCCCTGGCGAAGATTCTTGTAATAGTCTGATAAGATAAATGTTCCGAAAGATAACTCTTCTATAGAGTTCATTAATATCCGAACTCATGAGTTTCCCCCCATCTAGCTGAATGATCGGTCTCAATTCGGGAGGGAGCACTGGTAATAGGCACAAAACCATCCGTTCTGGTTCTACATTTGTTTGAAGAAAATGCTTAGCTAATTGCATGCGTCTAACCAAAAAATCCTTTCTTCTTCGAATTTTTCTATATTCCCATTCATTCCCGGTGGTCCCTTCTTTCTCTAGATCTTTCCATTCTACCAATGAATCATCTAGAATAAGTCGCAAATCCGGATCGGCTAATTGTTCTTTGATAGCACTGGCTCCAGTAGAGATTTCTCGATTTCGAAATGTATTGAAGCCTTGAGGAGTAAAAAAAAATGGGATGCTGAATTTCAGAGATTGAATTTCATCTTCGAATGAGCCTCGTAATCGTAAGAAAGTCGGTTTTTTAGCTACGACCCTAGCAAAAGAAAAATTGGGATAGGTTCCTATAGGATTTCCCCCCTTCAAAATCGGACGTGAAGGTTTCCTCTCATCCGGCTCAAGTAGTTACACCAAATAAAGAAGGGTGTTCTTGTTCTCCAATTTTGTTCTAGAAAACCCCCAACTAAACAAAGGTCTACTCCTTACTCAAGTTCTCAGTCAGGACCAACCAACATTTCATTGATTCATTCTTCCTTTTAGTTAGATCTTTGATTTCTATTTTCGGAATTCCTTATAGAGCCTAAATGAAATGTGAAATTCTTGAGTAGTCTACTTCCCTTCCAATGATGAATCCCCCTCAAATCAAAGAAAAAGAATTCCTTGGAACTCATAAGGGATTTACTTGTCTATGTATCGTTCGATTCGATCTTTTAGGTCCCTACTTCACCTCGATGGTTATGACATGATGTCCTTAAGGCCTATATGCGATGAATAGACCCCTGTAACCATGTCCTAGTTGCTTACTTGAACAGATTCTAACAGAAATGGAATGGTGAATTCCAGGAAAGAAGTCTTTTTCACGAGGTACAACCAACAATTCCTATGTATCTGTTACGGAATCGACCATAGATCAATTCCCTTTTATTTGGGAGTATTAAATACACCCATAATAACTCTGAGCTTCATGGTACTCCTCCCAAGAGACATGTCAGAATCAGGGCATCCCAATCGGATTGAATGGGATGACAGTTTTTCATTCCCAATCTGTAAAATCAAAATTTTGATCAAATCACACATCGCAGTATACTAGGCCTTCTAATTTTTTAAGAGGTTTATCTAAAAGATTCGCGATATAACTAGGAAGACGTTTCAAATACCAAACATGAGTTACCGGGCATGCCAGCTTGATGTAGCCCATTTGAGATCTTCGTATCCGAGAATCACCAAATTCGACTCCGCATTGGTCACAAAATTTCGTGTCTGCTTTTTCATTGCCGCTGCCTCGAGAATTTCCACAAGCACAAATTCCACTCTTTATAGGCCCAAAAATTCTTTCACAAAACAAGCCATCTTTTTCCGGTTTCTTGGTTTTGTAATGAAAAGTATGGGGTTTTTTTACTTCGCCAATTATCTCTCCATTAGGTAGGGTTTTCGTGGCCCAAGCCCTTATTTGTTCAGGAGAGACTGATCCAATTCGAAGTTGTTGATGTTTATATCGGTCGATCATAGAAGAAAATGTGTGATTTCTATTGATTTTATTCCGATCAAGCTTCCTTCCTATTAATCTGGAAATTCTTCTCAGATACAAGGAAATGATTCAATTCCAGAGCCAAAGATCGTAGTTCTCGAACGAGCAATCGAAAGGATTCTGGAGCATCCTCAGGTTTCGGGAATGCTCCTCCACGGAGTGTAATCCCAACGACTTCCTGCCGAGCTCTAATATGATCAGATTTATAAGTAAGCATCTCTTGTAAAATATGAGCCACGCCAAATCCCTCTAGGGCCCAAACTTCCATTTCGCCTACTCGCTGTCCGCCTTGGTTGGCCCTTCCTTTAAGGGGTTGTTGGGTAACAAGCGCATAAGGTCCACTGGAACGCCCATGGAATTTATCATCAACTTGATGAATTAATTTCAGAATATAGGGCTTTCCTATGATAACAGGTTGTTCAAAAGCATCCCCCGTTCTTCCATCAAAGATTCTGCTTTTTCCCGGATACTCGGGTTCAAATACCCATGGATTCGCAGTCTGCTTACTGGCTTCGTATAATTCCGAAAACACTAGTTTTCTCGAAGCCCCTTGCTCATATCTCTCATCAAAGGGCGCTATTCGATAATGCCTGTCTAGCAGATCTCCCGCTAACCCGAGCGAGCATTCAAATAGCTGTCCTACATTCATTCGTGACGGAACTCCTAATGGGTTGAAGACCATATCCACCGGTGTTCCATCTTGTAAATAAGGCATATCTTGTCTAGGCAAAATTTTGGAAATGATACCCTTATTCCCATGTCTTCCAGCGACTTTATCCCCTACTTTGATTTCACGTTTCTGTAAAATATATACACGAATCGTTTCGGGACGATCCCCCCTTTTCCGGATCCATCTCACATCAATAACTCGACCTCTGCCACCTATAGGTAGTTTTAGACAAGTTTCCTTTGCATTGGCTACCGGAATGCCAAGTATGGCTCGTAATAATCGATCTTCCGGGGTACACGAAGATTCTTGCATCATCTGAGGCGTTAATTTACCTATTAAAATATCGCCTGTTTCTACCCACGATCCGAGCCTCACAATTCCATTTCTGTCTAAATGGCGGAGTAAATGGGCTTCTAACTGCGGTATTTCATTCGTGATTCTTTCCGGACCTTGGCTTGTCACATGAGTTTGAATTTCATATTTCTGTATGTGAAAAGAAGTAAAAATCTCTCCATATACCAGACGTTCACTAATGAGTACCGCGTCTTCAAAATTGTAGCCTTCCCATGGCATATAAGCTACTAATATGTTTTTTCCCAAAGCGAGTTCGCCACCAACTGTAGCAACACCATCCGCTAAAATTTGCCCCTTTTTTATCCAGTTCCCCGGCTGAACCTGGGATTTTTGATGCATACAAGTATTTTTATTAGAACGTTGATACATAAGCAATGGAATGTTTCGAGTGTCCCCATGACTTGAGAAAATGATCTTCTCGGTATCGGTATAAAGGATCTTTCCCTCGTGTTCGGCTATCGCAGAAACCCCCGAATCGAGAGCCACTTGGCGTTCCAACCCAGTTCCAACAATGCACTTCTCGGACCGAGAAAGCGGAACTGCTTGACGTTGCATATTTGAACTCATTAAAGCCCGATTCCCATCATTGTGCTCGAGAAAAGGAACGAGGGAAGCTCCAATCGAAAAATATTGGAAGGGAAAAATGCTTCGAAGATGAATCTGGTCCCATGCGAGAGTCAGGTATTCTTGACGAAATCGAGCTGGAACAACCTGTTCTTCCTGACTGCCCGGATTCAACGCCAAAGAAGTTCCTGTGGATACCACAGAGTATTCATCTCTCCTTGCTGATAAAGAAATTAACCGCCCCTCTTTGTCTCGTTCAGAAATTTCAAAAAATGGGCTTTCTAGAGACCCCCCGTGGCCAATCCTAGCATGAATCGCAAAGGATCCAACAAGTCCAACATTGATTCCTTCAGACGTGTCAATTGGGCAAATACGTCCATAGTGACTAGGGTGGATATCTCGCATCCGAAAACTGGCCGTTCGCGCTGTCAATCCACCAGGACCCAAAGAACTCACTTTTCGCCCATGAACGGTTTGTGTCAATGGATTCGTTCGATCCCAAACATGAGATAAGGGATGGAGGCCGAAAAACGATTCATAAGTGGTTGTTAATGGAATTGAAGTTACCAAATTCTGAGGAGTCGGTCTAAATTTAGGCCTAATTGCTCCATAGAGAGTTCTTCGAACCGCCTCTTCTAAACGAACCAGAGCCAATCCGAATTGATCTTGTAAGAGATCCGCTACAGAACGAATACGTTTATTTTTCAAGTGATTCATATCGTCAAGTGGACCCATTCCAAATTTCATTTCGATCAAATGATCCGCAGCTGCCAATACATCTCGCGGTAACAAAAATGTATTATTTTGAGGTATATCAAGATTCAGTCTCTGATTCATATTTTGTCGACCAATCTTTCCTAACTCACATCTTTGTTGAAAAAATTTCTTTTGTAATTTCTCACATAAGGACTCGGAATCCGAAGATAACGGGTCACCACCTACACCAACAAATTGTTGATAAAATTCCACAATGGCATTTTCTTTGGACCCGATCGTTTTTTTCTCCTTATCAGTCGGGAAAGACAAGAAAATTTCAGGGTAGCAAACATTATCTAGAATTTCTCTTAGATTCGAACCCATAGCTGATGATGGAACTAGAATGGATATTTTTTGTTTCCTACTCACACGAACCCATATCCTTGCTTTTCTATCAATCTTTAATTCTGATCTTCCTCCCCAATCCGATATTATGGTGCCAGTATAGATGGTAATTCCCTTAGGGTCCAACTCTGAACGGTAATAAATACCGGGGCTTTGCAATATTTGATTGATCACAATTCTGTATATTCCATTGACTATAAAGGTGCCCAGGGAATTCATTAGAGGAATGTTTCCAATCAATATGGTTTGCTCTTGCCTATTCCTACCGGTTTTCCAAATTAATCCCGCAGGTACATATAATTCCGAAGAATAGGTGAGTGATTCATACACAGCGTCTCTTTCTTTTATCAAAGGTTCTACCAAGTGATATGTTTCTACAAAGAATTGAAATTCAGTTTCTTGATCGGGATCTTCTATTATTGGGAACTTCGAAAGTTCTTCCATCAAGCCCTGATCAATGAACCGACAAAATCCCTCAAATTGTATCTGACTAAACCCAGGTATTGTAGACATTCCTTCATTTGCATCTTGTAGCATCATAAGTTTCCTCTTGTTCAAAAAAAATCCCATTCATTATTGGTTCATTCTTCCTCGAACCCTCTGGGTCGAGCTAGCAATGATGGAATGTATATTTTGTTTACTAAATCGCATGAAATTTGATCCAACTCCATATCATAGATGGAATGGAGAAAATCGTAATGGAGAAAATACGTGTGGGGAGAAGTCAAAAGAGAATTTGAGACTCCAATTCGAATTTTCAACAGATACAAATTTCGAAAACATTCCTAGAAACAGAAGTTTGTCGATGAGACTTGTGGAGTCTTGTTATAGAATAGCCAAAGTCATCCAATTTAGGATAGTACGACCCGAATTACGACCCTTTTTGGTACTAGAAAAAGAAAGAATTCAGGATTGGATCGGTTCTCTATGAATGAGAGAAAGACAGAATAATCAGGAACAGAATAGAATTTTGTAGCACTTCACTTTTTCTCCACTTTTTCGCCGATTCCATTGTTCCAATGTTCAAAAAAGGATTCGCAGAGACGAAAGACATTTTTACCCATTTGTTATTGGTTAGTAGAATTCATGGACTCTGGTTGAAGTAGGTAAGGGGGGTTGTACGTACCTAGGAAGCACACGCAGCTATTTCACTATCCGCTACTATCCCAGTTAGACTTGGGTCAAGACCGTGCTATATCATAATTTCGATTCTATTATTTCATGAAGTAAGAAGAATTCCCTTTATAGGCATATATAGCTACGATACCTGATTATCGATATCTGTGTCACAATTTCTGTTCTGGGGTTTACATAGATACAGAATTCTTGGTAGAATGGAAAGGGAATTGAAAGGGATTGATTCTTGATAAAGAATGGATACTGATTAGTTTGTGTATCAACTTAATTAGATTAAATGCAATTTGAGATCCACAAACCTTTCCGGAATTCAAGTCACTAGTTAATGGTTCCAAGCTTACCCTACCTTTTTTCGGTAATGTAAAATCCACATTTTCTCTTGCAGTATAAAAAAAAAAAAGAGGGGGTTAGTTCTTGATGTTTTGAGATTTGAGAGACGCTACAATTAATCGAAGGGAGCCAACTGGATCCAAAGAAAGGAGAAAGAGGAAGGATTCCTTTTTTCATTTTGAGTAAAGGGATAAGAAAAGAGGGATTCAAGATGCAAATCCCATTAAAAAAACCTAAAAAAAAAGGAGATTAAGTAAAGACTAGCCCCCAAAGAGGGGGAAATCCATCTTACTAGCTATTTTGGCGACATGGCCGAGGGGTAAGGCGGGGGACTGCAAATCCTTTTTCCCCAGTTCAAATCTGGGTGTCGCCTGATCAACAACAACCAAAAACGGAAATCCCCTATTTTTGCTGATGATATCAGAAAACTCGACACATTTTTGCCCCAGCAGAAGCAGAATAAGATAAAACGAAGACGGCTGGTACTTGCTTTCTTATTACTTAGAATCGGTAGACTCTATTCTATCTCAACCCTTGCGTCGAGGCTAAGGATTCGAGTCCAGCTATCAAGACTTACGGATTCCCTTCCACTATGTCTACTGACTGAATTTTAGGTTCAATTGGATAGTCGGGTGGGGAATCCTATTATTAGTTATGGAAACAGTGTAAGATACCTTGGATACAGACTTACGAGAGTCTCTGAATGCTCAGACATACAGTTCAAGATTGGATAGGGAATTGCCTTTGATAGACTCAGAAAAAAAACGTCTTTCTTTTCGGTAACCCCCAATCCAGAATAGAATAGACCCGACTGTCTCACAGAGACAGTTGGGAGACTTTCAGTATGAGATCAAAAGGGTAGGTAGAGATATTTTATAGGTGGTGCTCCATCTTGATTGTCCATGTTTCTGTGGTCAATAAAAGAAATAGTGGATCTTACTATTCTTACATATTCCGTTAATAACATTCACTTGACAATACTTGCGAATACCAGGGGAGTAACTGCGTCTCTTACTTGTGTTTAACGCTTACCGATTCTACCAGAAATTGGATAGCCCCTTCTTGTGGGTGGAGTTATTTTATTGAATGGATTTCTTAATAGCGTTTGGCGCAGAGTCCCTTTTTGACTCTGCGCCATGGATTCCACTATTATTAGAGCAGTGATCAATAATGGAAGAATTCCTTGATAGTCATAGAGATGGGGGACATGATTCACATGGATATAGTAAGTCTTGCTTGGGCTGCTTTAATGGTAGTCTTTACATTTTCTCTTTCACTTGTAGTCTGGGGAAGAAGTGGACTCTAGAGGTAGAACTCATTGAGTGGAGTTAAGTAATGACACTTTCTCAAGGAGTTTATATATGGTTCTGGAAAACTTTTCTAAAGAAAAACACCTCCATTTCCAAATTCTACTGGAATCGAGTAATGGAATCTAGGAATAATAAAAGAACCTTTCAATAAAAAAAAAAAGATTTCAGGAATTCCCATGTTCTTATATCTTTAGAAAGTCCAACTTTCTAGACTAATCGATAGTGAGGTAGAAAGGTTCCTAGAGCTCTTTCTACCACACTTATCGGATC